CTTACGTATCTGTTAAACAAAGGGTTGAAAACAAATTCCTTGTTTGACAGGCTGGCACTTACGTATCTGTTAAACAAAGGGTTGAAAACAAATTCCTTGTTTGACAGACTTGCACGTGCCTATCTTGTTAACAGGGGTCTTGAAACAACTTCCTTGTTTGACACAATTTTACGTGCATTTATGCATCTTTTGACGAGAGGTCCTCAAACACGGAATTTTTTTGATAAAATGGCTCTTATGTATCTTGTGAATAGGTGTGACGAAGCTGTTCGGCTGTCCGTGAGGGGTTTTGCAGACGTCTTCGACCGTGCCGAAGTAGAAGGCATGAACTTAATCGATCGAAATTTACAAAGAATTTCAAAAACTCCGATGGCTTGGCAAACGGCAAAAATTGCCGTTGCCTGCCGATCGATCGAGGCTTTCCACCAAGAAAACACGGACGAGTTCGGATATACTGCGAAGCTTGGATATTGGACGGGTGCTCTCGAACGTTTACGACAACTCGAAAAAGAGGAAAATTAAGAGTCCGATTAAGAACACGGACTTGCAGAACTCTATTTATTATTTAATCGCTATTTTAGTATAATAGAATATCGATTAAATAATAATAAGAGGTACAATATAGTAAATTGAGGTACACATTCTATGACAATTCTTAACTTTCCCTCTGTTTTGGTACCTTTAGTAGGCCTAGTATTTCCGGCAATCACAATGGCGTCTTTATTTCTTTATGTTCAAAAAAACAAGATTGTTTAGAACCGATGAGATAAAATCTCATTCGTTTGGTTTTAGACTTCTATAATAACGCCGGTATTAGTGAAAGATGGTATAAGTAGCTTTCATCGAAAAACTCTTATATCTGCAGAACCATCATATATGGGTAAATGGAGTATGTGGATATCTTTAGTGGGGTCGTACGAAGGATATGTTATTAGTAAGGATATCTTATTAGTTTAGATCTAATCAATTTAATGAATTACTCTTAAAAGTTCCTATCAAACTCGTGCTAGTTGATGAGAGTTACTTCGGAAACAGAAAGACTAAAGTCAAATTCATTTGGGATATTCTCTCAATTCCAAGAAACTGAAACCGGATCAAGTATGAGTTGTCGATCAGAACATATATGGATAGAACCTATAACGGGATCTCGAAAAACAAGTAATTTCTGCTGGACTGTTATCCTTTTTTTAGGTTCATTAGGATTCTTGTTGGTTGGAACTTCCAGTTATCTTGGTAGAACTTGGATATCTTTATTTCCGTTTCAGCAAATTGTTTTTTTTCCACAAGGGATTGTGATGTCTTTCTATGGGATCGCGGGTATTTTTATTAGCTCTTATTTGTGGTGCACAATTTCTTGGAATGTAGGTAGTGGTTATGATCGATTCGATCGAAAAGAAGGAATCGTGTGTATCTTTCGTTGGGGATTTCCCGGGAAAAATCGGCGTATCTTTCTCCGATTCCTTATAAAAGATATTCAGTCCGTCCGAATAGAAGTTAAAGAGGGTCTTTATGCTCGTCGTGTCCTTTATATGGATATCCGAGGACAGGGAGCCCTTCCATTGACTCGTACTGATGAGAATTTGACTGCGTGGGAAATTGAACAAAAAGCTGCGAAATTGGCCTATTTCTTGCGTGTACCCATTGAAGTCTTTTGAGAACTGTGAGAAAATTTCTCAGCAGGAGGGGAAAAACTCACGAATCCTCTGTTTCTATCACGAATTTCTATAACATAACTAGACTGAGGTTTATTCTGAACATGGATTTGAGCTAAAGTAGGCGTATAAGGGAGAAGTAGAAAACAAAACGCTTTTTGTTTTGGGGTCTTTTATAGGTATGTAAATCTACACAATTCAATTCACTAATAACAAGAAGTAACAAATTGAAATAATAGATTTCTCGCATACTCAACCCTTTAGAAAAAAACTTTCCCAGTTTCTATTTTAAGTCCAATATCTATAAATCAAAATAGAAAAATCCAGACTTGGTGAAATTGAAACTTTAGATTCAGATAGATCATATGTAAAGTTTTTTTCAATCGACACGCCTTAATTTCTCTGTTTTTGTGCTCCTTACTGTCCAAACAATTGGATTCCTTATAACGATTAAGAATAACTAGCCAATTCCTGCTTTGGTTTGCTACTCAGTTTTGATCATCACAAGATTCTTTCAGAAACTTTCCTCAATTATTAGCTCCCTGACGCCTGAGAGTCAGTGAAATTTTTCAAAATATTCGAATTTTTCTAGAATAATAGAAAGGGAGTTCTTTTGTCTCAAAATATGAATCATATTCATTCCTTAAAGTTGTTCTTTCAGGTACGCCTCGAAGGGAGATACTTTTACCCAATTGAGTTGATATATCGAAAAAGAAAATTTTTTGGATTCTTTATTCATTCGAATTCAAAGTAGCTTCTTAAGTCAATTTCTGTACTCTTTCTCGATTCAAGAACTAAGGCCTAACGCACAAAGAAAAAGATTGAAAAAGATTGAATAGATTCCAAGGTTCGATACCTTGGAATAGAACTCGTGTGTAAGCGAAATATTAGAGGGCTTCGAGTCGACGACTGAAGGGGTTCATTAACAATTCATAGATGAAAAAATGGCAAAAACGAAAGCATTCACTCCTCTTTTATATCTTGCATCTATAGTCTTTTTGCCCCGGTCTATTTGTCTCTTATTTAATAAAAGTCTAGAATCTTGGGTTACTAATTGGTGGAATACTGCGCAATCCGAAACTTTTTTGAACGAGATTGAAGAAAAGAGTATTCTCGAAAAATTCATAGAATTAGACGAACTGCTCCTCTTGGACGAAATGATCAAGGAATACGCGGAAACACCTCTCCAAAACCTTCGTCTAGGAATCCAGAACGAAACAATCCAATTAATCAAGATGCACAACGAGGATCGTATTCATACGATTTTGTACTTATCGACAAATTTAATCTCTTTCCTTATTCTAAGTGGTTATTCTATTTTGGGTAATAAAGAACTTGGGATTCTTAACTCGTGGACTCAGGAATTCCTATATAACTTAAGTGACACAACAAAAGCGCTTTCTATTCTTTTATTAGCCGATTTATGTCTCGGATTTCATTCGACCCGTGGTTGGGAACTACTAATTAGCTCTGTCTACAAAGATTTTGGATTTGTTCATAATGATCAAATTATATCTTGTCTTGTTTGTATTCTTCCAGTCATTCTCGATAGCATTTTTAAATATTGGGTTTTCTATTATTTAAATCGTCTATCTCCGTCACTTGTAGTGATTTATCATTCAATAAGTGAAAAATGATCTATGAATATGAAATTCATCGAAGTCGAATGTTTTTTACTTTGTAGTTGTACATAAGGAAAGCATTGCAAATCATCCTTACTTTTTCCATTTCGATGAACCCGGGGGATTGATCCTATATTTTATTCCCATAACAATATTCCAGTCAATAGCAGAATCGTGGATAGGAAACTCGATTAGTAACCTACTCAATTTATTGTAGAAATTTTCCGTATCAATGATTGGACCATGCAAACTAGAAATACTTTTTCTTGGCTAAAGGAACGGATTACTCGATCCATTTCCGTATCCCTCATGCTATATATGCTAACTCGGACATCTATTTCAAGTGCCTATCCCATTTTTGCCCAGCAGGGTTATGAAAATCCGCGCGAAGCGACCGGGCGTATTGTATGCGCCAATTGTCATTTAGCTAATAAGCCTGTGGATATTGAGGTTCCACAAGCGGTACTTCCCGATACTGTATTTGAGGCAGTTGTTCGAATTCCTTATGATATGCAACTGAAACAAGTTCTTGCTAATGGTAAAAAGGGCACTTTGAATGTCGGGGCTGTTCTTATTTTACCGGAGGGGTTTGAATTAGCCCCTCCCAATCGTATTTCCCCCGAGATGAAAGAAAAGGTAGGCAATCTGTCTTTTCAGAGCTATCGCCCCAATAAAAAAAATATTCTTGTCATAGGCCCTGTTTCCGGTCAGAACTATAGTGAAATCACCTTTCCTATTCTTTCTCCAGACCCCGCTACTAAGAAAGAGAGTCACTTCTTAAAATATCCTATATATGTCGGCGGAAACAGGGGAAGAGGTCAGATTTATCCCGACGGGAGCAAGAGTAACAATACAGTTTATAATGCTACAGCAGCCGGTATAGTAAGTAAAATCATACGAAAAGAAAAGGGGGGATACGAAGTATCCATAACGGATGCATCGGATGGACGTCTAGTGGTTGATATTATCCCCCCAGGGCCGGAACTTCTCGTTTCAGAAGGCGAATCTATCAAATTGGATCAACCGTTGACGAGTAACCCTAATGTGGGCGGATTTGGTCAAGGAGATGCAGAAATTGTACTTCAAGATCTATTCCGTGTCCGAGGCCTGTTGCTCTTCTTCGCCGCTGTTATTTTGGCACAAATCTTTTTGGTTCTTAAAAAGAAGCAGTTCGAGAAGGTTCAATTGTCCGAAATGAATTTCTAGACTCGCTAATTTTTCAACATCAAGTTAGTAAAAAGACTCAAACTCATTTTATCCCTTAGCGCTGAAAAAAATGAAATGCTAAAAAGACCGTAGCTTGTTTATCCGTTTTCTATTAGATGACAGGAAGTCCTTCTACCGCATTCCTAATCCTAGTATGTAGATTGTGAAGAAGACTGGCGGTGCGACTATCTTACTATTCGAAGATTTAAATGTCCGAAAATGCATCAATATCAGGAGTTTTTGATGGCTAGATACTAGACATAAGTAAGCGAGAAATTGCAGGGAAAATGAGGGGAACAAATAATTCTAGGAGAGGTTCTTCGTCTTTCTAGTCTTCGACACAAGAAAAGGAAGTTTCTACACCCCGTTCTTGTGTCGAAATAAGACTGATTCTTGATTCTGTTCGTCAAAGATTTCTAGTCTTAGTTTCTTTTTCGAGGTGTACCCGAACTTTTTTTGCGATTTCTATTTATTACGTCTCTACTTAATTCTCTAATTTCTAATCGAATCAAGTGGTGGA